TAGATACGAATACAGCAGAAAAAAAGGGGGGGGGGGGAATCAAAAAAACAAGTAGAGACCAATTTTACAAAGTTATATACAAGTCGCTACCCCCCCTCGGTATTTCTTTAATTGAATTTCGTTTGATTAGACGGAAGTTCCTTAAAAACTTCCGCTTTCTTTAAAAGATTCTGAACAGTTTCTGTGGGTTGAGCACCCTTTTCAAGGAAATCTAGAATAACAGGAACATTTAAATAAGTTTGATTCTTCATTGGATCATAAAATCCCACCTTTCTAAGATCTTTTCCTTCTCTTCGGGATCGAACATCAATTGCAACGATTCGATAGACGGCTCATTGGGATAGATGTAGATGAACAATACCCCCCCCTAGAACCGTATAGGAAGTTTTCTCCTCGTACGGCTCGAGAAAAAATGATTTGATTTGACGTTTTGTCTATGTATGCAATTCTAATAAATAAATAAATAAAATGACAAATGGGCCTATAAAATCAATTAGACTATGATTTCAGTCTTTTTTTTTCTTCCTAAAAATGAAAAAGAAACCATTCGTACTCATAACTCAAGTTGGATAACTCTCAACTAGCTCAAAGGAAAAATCTTTAGTAAATTTCATTTATTGAGTGGTCTTTACCCCCTTTTGTTTCTCTCGTTTCAAATTCTATTTGGAGTCTTTAGTCTGATCCAGTTATTGCGACTATCGAGACAATTAAAATGGTGTTTCCTTGTTCTTAGATCCTTTATTCTTATTTTTAATCATTGGGTTTAGACATTACTTCGGTGCTTCTTAATCCTTTCAAAATGGCAGCAACATACCCTTTTTGATTTCTTTCTATCAAAGAATCCTATGGACAGTTGATTCACGCGTGATACACTTTGAATCGAAAAAGTTGGATAAATTCCAACAAGTTTTACTTTTGAATTGAAAACTTGCTCGAATTGGATACTTTCGATTTCTATATGGAAGATACATTTACGAAGTTGTTCCGATTGATTGGCATTAACCCTAGATCCTTGCCCCCGAGAAATGAATTAATCCTTTCTACTCGAGCTCCATCGTGGACTATTTACAACCCAACAAAAAATCGAGTGTAACAGAACAAACAATGTCGAGCCAAGAGCACCCTCATTCCTAGATAAATCGAAAATGGTGGATGTAAAAATCCACAATGGATCGTGTCCTTCAAGTCGCACGTTGCTTTCTACCACATCGTTTCAAACGAAGTTTTACCATAACATTCCTCGAATTTGGAACCGGTATGGAATTGATTCAATCATGGAATCATGAATAGTCATTGGTTCGGTTGTACATAGACATCGTAATCTAGACTTTTTCTTCTATATATGATATGTGTATGTGGAACGATTTTTCGGAAAAAGTCTTAGCAAGAAAGCATCTTTAACATACATAAATAATATATAGATAATAGAAAGAAATAGAAATATATAAACGAATAATGAATCTGCATCTTCAAGTGACTCAATAGGATTGAGTAAACGATTTCCTACTTTTTGAGTACCGAAGATTCCACTTACAAGGAATCATTAAAAAAATTTAGTAAAAAGAGTTCTAATTAAAATTGAAAAAGTTTCCTATTTAGACATAATTATTTAATTTGAAGAAAATTGAACAATAAGTATCACGTTTGATCTTCATAGGAAGATCCGTTTTTCTTTTTTAATTGACTCATCACTGATTTAATTTAAAATAGATAAAAAGATCAAAGATAAAGAAGAAAGAAATCCAATTTTTTCATGAGATGGATAAAAAAATGATGTAAGTTAAGATTTGAATCTTTATTCTTTTCATCTGATTACGAAAATTAAAATGAAAAAAAAATAGGGGGGGGTTTTCGTATCTATCAGATAGACTGAACAGTTGTCACTATTATAGATATTCTATAATATAGAATTTAAATAATTTCAGTTTAAATAGTTTAAGGGATCACAAATCGTTTTCACAAAAACCCAAAAATTTTTATAGAACGATACATATCATATATCATATAAGCGATACTTTTCCTTAGTTTATATGATAAACTTTTTTTAACATGGGATTGAGTAATATTTCAATAATCGACTCTTGTCATAAAGTGAATAAAAGGGATAGGATAAATCACCCCTGCCTCAATCGGTACATAGATTTCCAATTTTTCATTAGAGCCAAACACGAAATACCTAAATAAAATGAGATTCAAAGAAAATAGATTGGCTCCATAACATATTTCTATATGTTATGGAACTTGATCATTTGTTAATGAGATTCAAACAGACACAGATATTCAAATTAATACGGATTAACTCCCCCTACTTCTTTCTATGGGAATAATGGAGCATAAAAAGGGGATATGCGCTGGGACGGAAGGATTCGAACCTCCGAATAGCGGGACCAAAACCCGTTGCCTTACCACTTGGCCACGCCCCATTTCAATTTCTAATCTAGACTAAGAAACAATAATATTGGTATTGGTTCTTTGTCAACTACAGTCCAAATATCTATAT